TGCAGATGAATCTACAAAAAGAATTTAATTGTGTCAACCGAAAACTTAACATTATTATCACAAGAATTGCAAAACCTTACGGAAGCCCTACTATTCTTGCAGAATTTATAGCCGGTCAATTAAAGAATAGAGTTTCTTTTCGAAAAGCAATGAAAAAAGCTATTGAATTAACTGAACAAGCAGATACAAAAGGAATTCAAGTACAAATTGCAGGGCGTATTGACGGAAAAGAAATTGCGCGTGTCGAATGGATCAGAGAAGGTAGGGTTCCCCTACAAACCATTCGAGCTAAAATCGATTATTGTTCCTATACAGTTCGAACTATCTATGGAGTATTAGGCATTAAAATTTGGATATTTATAGACGGGGAATAATAAACCTTTACTTGTCTTTCCCTTCGATCCAGCGATGGGACAAAAAAAAGAGAAATTAGTTCCTTTTTATTTTTCTGTTCAATCAAAACCAAAACGAACAATTTTTAATTCTATAGGGTTGAATAAAAATTCGATTGACCTTTTGAAATAATTGCTATGCTTAGTGTGCGACTCGTTGGTTTTTTAGAATTAGATTAAAAAAAAAGACGAGTCTCTTAGTATAAACTAATAACTTAACTATACAACTAATGACCAACTCATCACTTCGCATTATCTGGATCCAAAGAACCAGTCAAGATATGATATATCGATCATATCACTGTAGCAACTGAAAGATTTTTTGCATAAACAAACAAAAGAAAAATAAATCTGATTCTACGCGGATTCCAAGTTGTGAAGCGAAATAGAGAAGAAAGATGTGGATAAATGGAAGGGTGAAAGAAAGGGAGAAAAAAACAAAACCAATGATAAAAAATTCCATACAATATGTAAGGTCTATGAGTCATCTCATAAAATAAAAAGCAGTGTAATAAAGCATTAATACGGATTCGTAAAAAATAAAATGAATCTGTTCCTAGAACAAAAAAAATAAGAGCTTCGAGCCAATAAAGACTAAGAAAATTGGCTCAAGAACAAATTTCATTATGAGCTCCATTGTAGAAATCCGACCTAACCATTAAGTAAGAAGCGATGGGAACGATGGAACCTGTGAATCCAAATCTATTGAAAACAGATTCATTGATCGGGATGGCGAAACAAACCATAGACAAATTCATTCATCTGTTGGGAAAAGTCATGAGCTAACCCTACAACTGAAATAGCGACGAAAAGAGTAAATATTCGCCCGCGAAAACTTTATTTTCTTGGATTGATCATTTTTGGTCAATCCAATAGTATAGGATAAAATAAAAGGCAAAACAAAATAAAGATTCGTTAGAACATTATAAAAATAAAAAAGAATACAATATTTCAAAATTTAAAATAGAAATATTAATATGTTTAGTTATCTAAAAAAACAAGATATAGAAATCAATAATAAAATAGTCAAAGTTTGTATTATTCGCGAGGAGCTGGATGAGAAGAAACTCTCATGTCCAGTTCTGTAGTAGAGATGGAATTAAGAACCAAGCATCAATTATAACCCCAAAAGAACCAGATTCCGTAAACAACATAGAGGAAGAATGAAGGGAATATCTTATCGAGGTAATCATATTTCTTTCGGTAAATATGCCCTTCAGGCACTTGAACCTGCTTGGATCACGTCTAGACAAATAGAAGCAGGTCGACGAGCAATGACACGAAATGCACGCCGCGGTGGAAAAATATGGGTACGTATATTTCCAGACAAACCGGTTACAGTAAGACCCGCAGAAACACGTATGGGTTCGGGGAAAGGATCCCCTGAATATTGGGTAGCTGTTGTTAAACCAGGTCGAATACTTTATGAAATGGGCGGAGTCACAGAAAATATAGCCAGAAGAGCTATTTCAATAGCATCGTCCAAAATGCCTATACGAACTCAATTCATTATTTCGGGATAAAAAAATACGAATCAAAGGAAATAGGTCTTGGGGATACAAAAACAATCGCAGGTGCCGGTTTCTTTCTTTGGACAAACAATATTTCTTTTTTTCTTCGCCCTTTTGCATTGAAAGAATAGATTCTAAAAAAATGATATGATTCAACCTCAGACCCTTTTGAATGTAGCGGATAACAGCGGGGCTCGAGAATTGATGTGTATTCGAATTATAGGAGCTAGCAATCGTCGATATGCTCATATCGGTGACGTTATTGTTGCTGTGATCAAAGAAGCAGTGCCAAATATGCCCCTAGCAAGATCAGAAGTGGTCAGAGCTGTAATTGTACGTACTTGTAAAGAACTCAAACGCGATAACGGTATGATAATACGATATGATGACAATGCTGCGGTTGTCATTGATCAAGAAGGAAACCCAAAGGGGACTCGGGTTTTTGGCGCGATTGCCCGGGAATTGAGACAGTTAAATTTTACTAAAATAGTTTCATTAGCTCCGGAGGTATTATAAGGTATTATAAAATGAGACCATCATATGGTTAAAGTAAGGTATTTGAAAGAAAGAGATTAAGAGATATATTCAGATTTTTTAGTAGATTGTGTGTCACGCATATGCCTTTAAGAATTCAAATTCATAAAAAAATAAGTAAAAAAACAAGAAAGACATGTTGATTATATCAAAATTTGGGAGCACCAAGAATTTTAATTCATCATGGGTAGGGATACTATTGCTGACATAATAACCTCTATACGAAATGCTGATATGGATAGAAAAAGAGTGGTTCGAATAGCAGCTACTAATATCGCTGAAAATATTGTTAAAATACTTTTACAAGAAGGTTTTATCGAAAACGTGAGAAAACATCAAGAAACCAAAAAGGATTTTTTGGTTTTAACCCTACGGCATAGAAGGAATAGGAAAAGGCCCTATAGAAATATTTTAAATTTAAAACGCATCAGTCGGCCTGGTCTACGAATCTATTCTAACTACCAACGAATTCCTAGAATTTTAGGTGGGATGGGAATTGTAATTCTTTCCACTTCTCGAGGTATAATGACAGACCGAGAGGCCCGACTAGAAAGAATTGGCGGAGAAGTTTTGTGTTATATATGGTAATCCTTCTAATATCCGAATTGGATCCGAAACTTATTATTCGTGAAAAAAAAAAAAGAAAAGAGGCGGGTTGTCTAATATGGTTCCTCCTCCATCAGTTGATACTTCAAGGAGGCTTTACCTGGAATGAAAGAACAAAAATGGATTCATGAAGGTTTAATTACTGAATCCCTTCCCAATGGTATGTTCCGGATTCGCTTAGATAATCAAGATATAATTCTAGGTTATGTTTCAGGAAAGATCCGACGTAGTTTTATACGGATACTGCCAGGCGATAGAGTCAAAATTGAAGTAAGTCGTTATGATTCAACCAGAGGACGTATAATTTATCGACTTCGCAATAAGGATTCGAAAGATTAGGTGTTTTTATCAACTTCAACATTCCTTTCGTGGGAATATTATTCCAGAAGAAAAATGTAAAGAAACCTATTTTCTTCCAAAAAGTAGATTCAGAATTAAGATGAGGAATGCCAAATATGAAAATAAGAGCTTCGGTTCGTAAAATTTGTGAAAAATGTCGACTAATCCGTAGGCGGGGACGAATTATAGTAATTTGTTCCAACCCAAGACATAAACAAAGACAGGGGTAATCAGACTTGTTAAAATACCCGACGGAAAAGTAAAAAGAGGGATCTTTTTTGACACGAAATGGATATATCCATATATCTCTGACTCATATTTATGAGATGAAAAAATATGGCAAAAGCTATACCGAGAATTGGTTCACGTAGGAATGGACGTATTGGTTCACGTAAGAATACACGTAGAATACCAAAGGGGGTTATTCATGTTCAAGCAAGTTTCAATAATACTATTGTGACTGTTACCGATGTACGGGGTCGAGTGGTTTCTTGGTCCTCTGCCGGTACTTGTGGATTCAAGGGCACAAGAAGAGGCACACCGTTTGCTGCTCAAACCGCAGCGGGAAACGCTATTCGTACAGTAGTGGATCAAGGTATGCAACGAGCAGAAGTCATGATAAAAGGACCCGGTCTCGGAAGAGACGCGGCATTACGCGCTATTCGCAGAAGTGGTATACTATTAACTTTCGTTCGGGATGTAACCCCTATGCCACATAATGGCTGTAGACCTCCGAAAAAACGACGTGTGTAGAAATAAAAATTGAAGAGATTTCAAGAGAAACAAGAGAAAAAAATGATTCAATGATCCGATCAAATAATATTACTATGGTTCGAGAGAAAGTAACAGTATCTACTCGGACACTACAATGGAAGTGTGTTGAATCAAAGGCAGACAATAAGCGTCTTTATTATGGACGCTTTATTCTGTCTCCACTTATGAAAGGTCAAGCTGACACAATAGGTATTGCGATGCGAAGAGCTTTGCTTGGAGAAATAGAAGGAACATGTATCACACGTGCAAAATCTGAGAAAATACCACACGAGTATTCTACCCTAGTAGGTATTCAAGAATCGGTCCATGACATTTTAATGAATTTGAAAGCAATTGTATTGAGAAGTCATCTATATGGAACTTGCAACGCGGCTATTTGTGTCAGGGGTCCTGGATCTGTAACTGCTCAAGATATCATCTTACCGCCTTATGTAGAAATCGTTGACAATACACAGCATATAGCTAGCTTGACGGAACCAATTGAGTTGTGTATTGGATTACAAATAGAGAGGAATCGCGGATATCTTATAAAAACGCCAAATAACAACTTCCAAGGCGGAAGTTATCCTATAGATGCTGTATTCATGCCTGTTCGAAACGCCAATCACAGTATTCATTCTTATGGGAATGGGAATGATAAACAAGAGATACTCTTTCTTGAAATATGGACAAACGGAAGTTTAACTCCCAAAGAAGCACTTCATGAAGCCTCCCGGAATTTGATTGATTTATTTATTCCTTTTTTACATACAGAAGAAGAAAACTTACATTTAGCGGACAATGAACACACGGTTCCTTTACCCCCTTTTACCTTTCATGAGAAATTGGCTAAACTAAGAAAAAA